GAATTTCTTATGAGAATCATCCTCGCCTGAAACGTATCTTGATGCCTGAAAGTTGGATAGGCTGGCCTTTACGTAAAGACTATATTACGCCCAATTTCTATGAAATTCAAGATGCTCATTGATTTAAATTCAAATGAAATCTGGAGTCGCGTCGTATTAAGTAAAAAAGGGGTTTTTTATCAATCAATGAGCATCTTGGCATTCCCCTTCTAGATAAAACAGAGTAACTGGACTTTCATTCGTATTGTGGAGGGAGGGGCTACAAAAAAAAAAAAAGGCTCTCATTGCTCTTCCCCAATTAGGAAGATATCATAGAATATACATTTCGTATGAGCAGAAACAATAGTAGGATGACTCAAAAGAATTATGCGCCTTGAACTTTGTACCGCGCACATCACTTAGTGGGAACCCCAGAAAGTAACTTGCGCAAGAGTGACAAAAAAATAGGAAATTTGAAAGAAAAGACAGAAGAGACGAAATGAAGAAATGCAAAATGAGAAGAATCGGAGTTGATTTGTACTGTGTCTGAAATACATCCTTTCTATTCTTATCCTTCGACTCTTTGAGTGAATCCTTGAGTGAATCCTTTTAGCTAATTCTTCTTTTTTTTTTTTTAACTATTAGGTTTGAGATATATACGAAAATTTAACATACTTTTGCAATAAGAAAAGTATGAAAAGAGAGGAAAAAAATAAAAATGAAAAAGAAAGTAAAGAATGTCTATCCCGATCCGTCTCAACGAATTCATTATTCACGTGTCAGGAACCAGATTTGAACTGGTGACACGAGGATTTTCAGTCCTCTGCTCTACCAACTGAGCTATCCCGACCATTTCCCGTACATCATCCTAGCAGAGTACTTATATCTATGTCAATGAAAAGAACTAAAAAATAAAATTTGAACAAATTGGACCTAGCCCCTGAAATTATTAGATCTTCAAAAAGAAGACTTTTTTTGTAAATGTAAGGAAAAAGATATGGACTATGAATGATTCAATAACGGAGATTTATTGAACATATATGTTCATATCGTACTATACAAAACAAATGAGATTGGATTGGAAGAAGATACGAGGATTTATATTCGTATCCATTTGTGAAAGAACAGAGTGAATGAAATGAGAAAGATATTTAATTTTGTTTAAACTGAGCCATTGATGAAAAAAAAAAAAAAGAAAGAGGATGAGGATAAATAAAGAGCGAGGAAGGGAAGTAAAATGGGCTTTTTATTGGGGATAGAGGGACTTGAACCCTCACGATTTAAAAATTCGACGGATTTTCCTCTTACTATAAATTTCATTGTTGTCGGTATTGACATGTAAAATGGGACTCTCTCTTTATTCTCGTCCGATTAATCTTCAAAAGATCTATCAAACTCTGGAATGAATCATTTGATCACTGAATATTCAAATTCGATTCTTTTTTCAACTGAAATTGGAATTGAAATAACTCTTCCATTTTTCATATATTTTTTGATCTCTATCATTCTAATTAATAGAGAATAGAAAGAGAGGGTTTATATAGATCCTTATCTCATACTCTTACTCATATTAATAGTAATATAAATAAGAAATTAAAGAATATAGAACATCATATATAAATATTCTTTAGAATAATTAGAATAATAGAATGAATAAATAGATAGATTATTCATCTAATTCTTATTAGAATCTAATAGAATATATAGAGAATAATAGAAATAGAAGATTTGGGTTGTGATTCATCGTTTACTATGTCAGTATGTATACGTACGCATTAGGTATATAAGGTTATCCTTTTTGTCATTTCGATAGAAAGGATTTTAGCTACTAACGTAACGTAATCAATACGTAGTCAATTTCATTCGTTAGAACAGCTTCCATTGAGTCTCTGCACCTATCCCTTTTCATTCTGATTTTCCATCGTTTTTTCTCAAAACAAACAAAACAAAGATTTGGCTCAGGATTGCCCTTTTTTAGTTCCAGGGTTTCTCTGAATTTGGAAGTTACCACTTAGCAGGTTTCCATACCAAGGCTCAATCCAATCAAGTCCGTAGCGTCTACCAATTTCGCCATATCCCCTTCTTTTTAGACAAGGATCCAGTTGTAATTCCATCCACCTCTTTCATTTATCTTGGCACTATTGAATTCATTAGGTAATGATTCCTATATTGAAAAAGTTTATGCTGCTATTTTCTTTTTTTGCCCACCCTCTAATTCTATATTATATCATTTCATCTCTATTGGATGAACCCTATTTGTTTTCAATACGAAATGATTCTATCATTGATGTATCCGCAATTCAATATGGATAGATATATTCCACATCTCTATATATGCCTTTCCTCCTCCTTCATTTTTACAGTGCAGTTTGTAATAGTGGAACGGTCAATATTCCTTCTTTTTTTTTTTTCATTTTGAATTCTCATTTAATTGATATATTGATATTTATTTTCAGATATATTTTGATAGGATACATATCCTAATATAATACATCAATCATACATATCCTATATATAGATATAGGAATATTGAATATGGAATTGAATATCTATTTCTATTTAGATATCTAATTTATCTAGATCTAAATAGTTTTCTTTTCTATTTCCTATTCTAAATAGAATGAAAATATCTAACTAATAACTAAAAAATAGAAGAAATTGAGATAACTAAGAAATGAAATAAAAATAGAATCACTAGGTAATAGCTAAGATCCAATAGTTTACTTTATTCCTATACACTATTGCTCTTATATCCGCCCGCTTAGCTCAGAGGTTAGAGCATCGCATTTGTAATGCGATGGTCATCGGTTCGATTCCGATAGCCGGCTCTTTTTATTTATCAATTTTTTCTTTCCATGATTGAAAATCTCTACTCTCGCTTTCTCTAAATGTTGGGTCGCCAATCTATTATGTCATGGTAACTTGCAGCTATAGCTATGAATAAAAAAGTTGACTAGAACAATTAGATCTCTACATAAGAAATTGGAAAACGTAACCTTCGCTTTAATTTCCTATATATACAAAAAATCCGAATATTGATAATATTTATTTTATTTTGTTTTGTAGGACTTTAGTAAATTGAGTTTTGCTTTGCTGATCCTTTAGTTCAGTCTGAATTTAGATCTTTTTGTCAAATGAAAGTGAATTAAAAAGGAGCCTTTATATGTCTCGTTACCGAGGACCTCGTTTCAAAAAAATACGCCGGCTGGGGGCTTTACCGGGACTCACTAGTAAAAGACCCAGATCCAGAAGTGATCTTCAAAACCAATTGCGCTCTGGAAAAAGATCACAATATCGTATTCGTTTAGAAGAGAAACAGAAATTGCGTTTTCATTATGGTCTGACAGAGCGACAATTACTTAAATATGTGCATATTGCTGGAAAAGCCAAAGGGTCAACAGGCCAGGTTTTACTACAACTACTTGAGATGCGTTTGGATAACATCCTTTTTCGATTAGGCATGGCTTCGACCATTCCTGGAGCCAGACAATTAGTTAACCATAGACACATTTTAGTTAATGGTCGTATAGTGGATATACCAAGTTATCGTTGCAAACCCCGAGATATTATTACTACGAAGGATAAAGAAAGATCGAAAGCTCTGATTCAAAATCATCTTGTTTCATCCCCCCACGGGGAATTGCCAAACCATTTGACTATTGACTCCTTACAATATAAAGGATTTGTAAATCAAATAATAGATAGTAAATGGATTGGTCTGAAAATAAATGAGTTGTTGGTCGTAGAATATTATTCCCGTCAGACTTGATTCTAACGAAAATAAAAAAGCAAGGTTCATACCAATTTCGACTCCTTTCGCTGAAGTAATAGAGTACCTTGTGCCCTGTCTCATTCACGTATCAAAAAAGGATCGGCAATAGGATTTATTATTTTCAATAGAAATACGATATTTTTATTTGTATTTTACCTATCACAGGGATTAATTAGGGATAGATAATCTCTATTAAATAAGTAAATTAAGGGTCTTACCGTTAGAATAAAGATATCAATTCTTATTTGATTTGATACATTGTAGTCGGTAACGTTGATGAATGAAAAGAAGCGGAGAGAGAGGGATTCGAACCCTCGGTAAACAAAAGTCTACATAGCAGTTCCAATGCTACGCCTTGAACCACTCGGCCATCTCTCCTACAGAATGTTATTATTTACCCGAATGAATAGCGAGTCCTTCATCTTAATTGTAGTACATGTATGACCGCCCGATGGTTCCATAAGAAGAAATTTATTTACAATTTGATATTTATCAACAAAAACTTCTTTCATCAGCTAATCCATGGAATTCGTGAATCGTCCGATGAATCTTTCTATTTCAATTGTATGGTGTGGCACGGCACATACACGTTATGCAAACAAAAAGAATGGTTACTTTATTTGAAATTTGAATTTATCATGGAATGATTATTCCATTCTTTTCCTTTTTGGATCATAACCAAATCAAAACTTCTCGACTTATCAAAATCCATAGGAAACTTGGTTATTAAACTTAGATGAAATAGTAATAGTTATTGGTATACTACGAAATTGGAATGAAATCTAATCTTATTCAACTATTTCATTTCATCTTTGTCCAAAAGGGGGACACCGCATTTTTTCCAATTAGTTTGTTTTTATGTTATTTTGTACTGTACAATTCCTTTCCTTTTTTTGTGGAATCGTTTTCCTCAAAGGGGGATGAGAAGAATTATAGAATGAATTGCTAATTATGCCTAGATCTCGAATAAATGGAAATTTTATTGATAAGACCTCTTCAATTGTAGCCAATATTTTATTACGAATAATTCCGACAACTTCAGGAGAAAAAAAGGCATTTACCTATTACAGAGATGGTGCGATTTGATTTTTTCTTGTTTTTTTTACCCCTCAGTTTTACGAGAAAAAGAACGTAGTTAGGAAGAAAAAAAAAACAAATTAGTGAAAGAAACCTACGCTTGGTGAAGGTGAAGTTTAGAGATAGAGCAATTCCTTCTGTCGTGTATCCTCGATTGATGCAGCCTTAGATG